CATTTTTCAGGGCCTTGCCTTGTTGGCCTACCAAATAAACCGGCTTTTTTTGATTGAAGCGACCTTCGCTTACGGGTCATTAACTAAAGACCTTGAAGTCGTGACCCACAAAGAAAGTGAGCTAGCTTAGCGCTTAGCTTAGGAAAGCGATATCGCGCGTGCTAAGGCGCGTAGACATCAAGCCGTAGCGCGCGAACCAGCAACCCCTCTTTATGATGCTTTCCACTCTTCCTCAAGTCAAGGTGATTCCCTCTTTCGAGAGGATTCAGTTATTGAGTCGGTGTGGAAGTGAGCTGATCTCGCCTTTGATCTGGACATTGTGAGTTCTCCCGATCATGACGACGAAGCGAGTTAAGGTTGCCCTAAAGGAAGGGTAGCACTGAACTGGCAAAGAGAATGAATGAGATTCTGGGGCTCCGGTTCCATCGATTTTTACTTAATAGAAAGAGGTTGCAAAAAAGGAAGAGAATGGATCCACTCAAAAAACTTTGTTCGGAATCTAACTCAGAGAGGCAGTCCCTCGTGAGTGCGGCACGCACCTTTTTCTTTCTTTCGAAGCCTAGCTTGTGTAGCCTACGCGAAGCAAGCCTACACTGGGCGATTCACTACTCAAATTGCTTGAATATCAAGTTACAGTCGCTAAAGCTGTAACCAGCAAGCAAGGTAGAAGCTATGGTTGCTTAGGCCATAACAGCAAGCAGGGGGTTTCGACCAAGCAGTAGTCGCATATGCCAAACTAGCCCGCATCGAGCAAGTAACGGTCGCTTAAGCCGTCACCAGCAAGCAAAAAGTTGTGGTGTGGATGGGGATTAAAAGTTCTTACGAGAAGATGATCCAGCACCCGACTAACTAACAGAAAGGGCTTGCTGCCCTAAACTAAAGGTAGCTTGCTTACTTTGGTGGCTCCTCGGAGGTAAGGTATATAGGCTAGCTTTGAAACATGGTCCTATGGGTCTAAAACAGAATCAAGATATAGAACAGCATCCCCATCTGCATCCCATGAACCCTATGATTTGTGGCACAAGCAAGCGTCTTTGGCATACGAATACGCAGCGTCTACATCGTTTGAATAAAGCAGGGCTTCTTCCCCCATTGTCTAAACCAAACGACGAGTGATTCTTTTGAGTTGAATAAATGTTAAAGCTGTGAGTTTGCCAATAAATTCCTTACCTTTTCATTCAATAAAGATGAGTTCATTTCCTTTCCATATTGTCCATTCTCTGATGTGTGGGGACCTGCACCAGTGAATTCGATATCTGGATACGTGTTCTTTGTTACATTTCTTTTCTCTTTTTCTAGAAGCACATGGGTCTATTTGCTGAAAGCAAAATTCTTAGTCTTTTCCTTATTTTTTAAAGAAATTCCATGCTATGATCAAAACTCAGTTCGATAAGAGTATAACGTTTGAAAGATCTGACTCTGAAGGACTTCTGAAGAAGTCTCCAACCTCAAGCTCGCGGGTGTGGGAGCAATGATAAAGGTTGTGTTCTTCCTCTTCCCGTATCCTCTTTGCAGAGTCCTCCGAGTTCGACTGAGGTTCACCATCTCAAGAAAAATTTCAGCTTCTGTCTTTTGGGCCTCCCATCCCATTCTTCTAAGGAAGAGAGACCTGACAAATCGTCTGATGATGCAGTGCACCAAGCGTGGAAGCAGCGGAGTCACTTCCTACCCCTCCACCAGATGCCTCTCCACCTCTTGAGGTACGTCGCTCCTCACGTGTCAAGTATTCAGTCGATCGCTTTCTTTTGAGTCCTTTTCGGCCTTCCTAACGTCTCTGATTTCCCATCAAGAACCTATTGTCTTTTGCTTCATGTTTTCGACCGGCCTGATAGAAGCCCAGTCTCTTTCTTAGGCAATCAACGCGTTGCAAGCAAAGATCTTTGATTTTCACCCTGGGAACAAGTTCAACAATAAATTCCTTACCAACCAAATTCTATCTATCCTTGCTTGCTTCTTCCATTCGCTGAGCTCTGAACTCTTCTGGCAAATCATGATGTGCGCATGCTGGCTACTCCGCTTTAGTAGTGCGTTAACTAGTAGTCCACTACTTATTAAGGATTTGGTACTGACACCTGTCTTACTAACTATAAGCCTTTGGAAAATATATAGAATCTTTATTAGGGTATATTTTTTTTTACAACTTTGTCAAAGACTCCGTGACTTGGGAAGTCCCGAAACCGGGGTCAAGCGTCAGCCTGTGGATCGTCAAAAAAGGTCGTTTTCCTGCTTGCAGAAAGAGAAAGGGGAGAAAGGGATACCAGACGATTGGGGATTGATTAGATGCGGACGATGATTTGGCTTTTAAAGAGGAGAAGGACTACTGGTATGACATCAATCACTCTTTGCTGGGAAAAAAACTAAAGCTTTCTCGTGTCGAGAGGGGGAGTCGCTAGTTCTTCTTTCTGGCAGTTAAGTTAGCTCGAAAGGTATCAAGCCCTTCTACTAACCCTAAAAGAAATAGCCATTCTAGCATCGCCTATTCCTCCAACTCCAACAATGG